TTTTATATAGTTTAAATTAAAACATTATATTTTCATTATAAAAATAATAATTAATTATTTATAAAATTTTATCATTTAAAAATATAAATATTATCTTAATATCTTCAATATTAAATTTTAAATTAAACTATTTAAATTTTAAATAATAATTTAAAAAATAAATATAAAATTTATATTTTATTTTAAATTATAAACTTAATGATTAATAAAGATAATTTCAAATTATATAATTTATTCTATCAAAATAACCCTTTTATCAGGCACTTTATTAGAAATAAAAATAATTTTAATTATTTAATATTGAATTAGAAATTCAATTTTTATTATTTCTAATAATAATAATAATATTTTAAAATAAAATTTTAAATTAATTGGAATTTTAAATTCAATAAAATTATTAACAATAATTCACCTCTAATTTGGTTTCAATTAAAAATTTAAATTTTAAGTTTAAATTAATATAAAATTAATATATTTAAATTTGCAATTTAATATTTTTTTTAAATTATTAAACATAATTTATAATTATAATTATAAAACATAATAAGTTTATTTATATATATATATATATATTAATAATAAATAATATTATATATTATAAAATATTATTAAATATATTAAATTTAATAATAATAATATTAATAAAATTAATAAACTAAATAATATACTAATAAATAAAGAAATAATCAAACTACATCCACAAAATGTCAATATCAAGCAGCAGCCTCAAAACCAAAATGATGAACACTTGAATAATTATTATATATAATTCGAAAAAAATTAATAATTAAAAAAATAGTTCCAATAATTACATGAAGACCATGAAAACCAGTTGCTATAAAAAAAATTGAACCGTAAACTGAATCAGTAATTGTAAATATTGCTTCCTGATATTCAATATATTGAAATAAAGTAAAAATAATTCCTAAAAAAATTGTAATAAATATTCTAATTAAAGACTTAAATTTTATTCGATTTAATAAAGAATAATGACCTATAGTTAACGAAACTCCAGAAGATAATAAAATTACTGTATTTAATATAGGAATTAAGTAAGGATTAAAAATAACAATATTTTTAGGAGGTCATAATGAACCAATTTCAACTCTTGGAGATAAAAATATATGAAAATAACATCAAAAAATTCTAATAAAAAAAAATAACTCTGAAATAATAAACAAAATTATTCCTAATTTTACTCCCTCTAAAACTTTATTAGTATGAAAACCTTGATAAGTTCTTTCTCGAATTACATCACGTCACCATTGAAATAAACATATAAATAAAGATAACATACCAAAAATTATTAATAAAGAACTGAAATTATTAAAAAAATTTATAAACCCAACTAATATAATTATTACCCTAAAAGAAGTAACAATAGGTCAAGGCCTCAAAGTAACTAAATGAAAAGGTTGAAATAAATCAATTTTTTTCATAATTAATATTTAATTAGATAAATAAAAATTAAAATTATTATTATCTTGTTTCTGCACTATATAATGTTCTTAAAACTGTAAATACATAAGCTTGAATAATTGAAACACTTAATTCTAATAAAATTAATAAAGTTTGAGATAATAGTATTATTAATAATATTAATATTCTTAATCTTGGTCCTGTAGAAGAAATTAAAGTTATTAATAAATGACCTGCAATCATATTAGCAGATAAACGAACTGCTAAAGTTCCAGAACGAATTAAGTTTCTAATAGTTTCAATTAATACTATAAATACTATTAAAGCTGAAGGAGTACCCTCAGGAACTAAATGTATAAATATATGATTTGTATTAACAATTCATCCATATAATATAAATGATAATCATAAAGTTAATGATAAAGTTAAACTAAAAGTTAAATGAGCTGAAGAAGTAAAAATATAAGAAAATATTCCTATAAAATTATTTAATATAATAAAAATAAAAATTCTTATTAAAAATAAAAGATTTATTAAATTTCTTTTAATATTTAATAATATTTTAAATTCACCAATTAAATAATTTAATAAAGTTAAAAAAATAAATCTATAACGAGAAGGAATAAATCAATATAAATTTGGAATAAATAATAAAACATACAAAGATCTTAATCAATTTAATGAATATAATTCAGAAGTAGTGGGATCAAAAATAGAAAATAAATTATTTATCATAAAAATTTAAAATTATTATTATTTAAAAAATTTAATTTATTTAATATTAAATTTTTAAAAGAGAAAGATAATAAATAATAAATTAATAAAATTGATAATCCTATTAATAATAAAAAATATAAATAAGTAAATAATCATAATATTGGTCTTATATATATATATATATATATATATATATATATATATTATACACATTTAAATAAATAATAAAAAATATTAATAAATTAATTACTTTAACTTGACAAATTAATATTATAAATTAACTAATTTTTTAAAATTTCAATTGATATCTTAAAGTAAGATTTGATCTTTTAAATCAAAAATAGTAAATTTACGATTACTTCAATTGAATTTAAATTAATATTAATCCTTTTTAATATTAATAAAATTAAAATTTATAATGATTTTATTCAATTTAAAAAATTTAATAAATTTGTTCCTTCAATTACAATAGGTATAAAACTATGATTAACACCACAAATTTCAGAACATTGACCATAAAATAATCCAGGACGATTTAATATTATTATAATTTGATTAATCCGACCAGGAACTGCATCAACTTTAATCCCTAATCTAGGTATAGCAAAAGAATGAATTACATCAGAAGAATTAATTAATAAACGAATCTGATTATTTAAAGGAACAACTATTCGATTATCAACATCTAATAAACGAAATAAATTGTTATCATTTATTAAATCATTAATTATAAAAGAATCAAAATTAATTATATAAAAATCATTATATTCATATCTTCAATATCATTGATGACCAATAATTTTAATAGATAAAATTGAATTTTTAATTTCATCTGTTAAATATAAAATTTTTAATGAAGGAATAGATAAAAATAATAAAAATAATATTGGAATTAAAGTTCAAACAATTTCAATTAACTGTCCTTCTAATAAATTTCGATTAACTATTTTATTTATTAACATAAAAAATAATATGTATATAATTAAAACAACAATCATTAAAACAATTAATATCCCATAATCATGAAATATAATTAAATTTTCTATAATATAAGAATTTGCATCTTGTAAAATTAATTGACCATTTAATGAAATTTCTAAAAATAAATAAAATTTATATATATAGAATTTAAATCTATTGCACTAATCTGCCATTTTAGATTATTTTTTTATTAATTATAAAAAAATTAAAACATAACTAATATAATAATTATTAAATAAGAAAAAATTATTAACAAATATATTAAAAAATTATTATTTAAAATATTAAAATTATTAAATTTGTAAACATAATAATAAAAAGATTTTTTTAAGAATATTTCACTTCAACCTTTATCAAAGACTTTAAAAATTAAATTTCCAAATAATAAAAAAATATTAGTATAAAAAAAATTAAGATTTCTATAGTAATATATTGAACCAAAGAAAAATTTTATTTTATAATTAAATTTAAAATTAATCTTTATTTTAAATATTATTAATCCAAAAATAATAGAAATATAACAAATAATTAATAAAATTATTTTCTCAAAATCCAATAAATAAATATATTCAATATTATTAAATATTAATAAATTTAAAAACAATCCAAAATTAATTGAAAAAAACATTAATAATAATATTGAATAATTTATTTTTTTATTATCAGAAATATTAAAATAATTAATAAAATTAAATCTTTTACATATTAAATAATAAGATAAACGAACCCTATAAGATACAGTTAATATAGTTCTTAAAATTAATAAAAAATAAATATAAAAAGAAATATTTTCTAAAAATATAAACTCTAAAATCTGATCTTTAGAATAAAAACCTGAAAAAAAAGGTAATCCACATAATGAAAGATTTGAAATTATAAAAATTATTCTAGTTATTGGTATAAAATTTTTTAATTTTCCTATAAAACGAATATCTTGATAATTTAGTATATTATGAATAATAATACCAGAACATATAAATATTATCGACTTAAACATTGCATGAATAATTAAATGAAAAAAAGTTAAATTATAATTCTTTAAAGAATAAATTATTATTATTAAACCTAACTGAGACAATGTTGAAAAAGCAATAATTTTTTTTAAATCAAAGTCAAAATTAGCTGAAAATCCTGCTATTATCATAGTAATTAAACCAATTACTATAATAAAAGATAGAAAATAATCATTTAAATAAAAAATATAATTAAAACGAATTAATAAATAAACACCTGCAGTTACTAATGTTGAAGAATGAACTAAAGAAGAAACTGGAGTTGGGGCTGCCATAGCAGCAGGTAATCACACTGAAAAAGGAAATTGAGCTCTTTTAGTAAAAGAACCAACTATAATCAAAAAAATAATTATTAAATATATTCTATTATAATTTACAAAATTTCAACTTCCATAAATAAATATTAAACTAATTCTTATAATAATTATAATATCACCAACACGATTTATTAAAACAGTTAATATTCCAGAATTATAACTAGAATTTCTTTGATAATAAATTACTAAACAGTAAGAAGTTAAACCTAAACCATCTCATCCTAATAAAATTCTAATTATATTAGGACTTAAAATTATTAAAACTATTGATAAAATAAACAAAAAAACTAAATAAAAAAATCGAATATTATTTAAATCATGCCTTATATATTCTGATCTATAAAATATAATTATTGAAGAAATTAATAAGACAGTAAAAATAAATAAAAAAGTTATTCAGTCTAAATAAATAAATATATTAATATTAACTCTATTCAAAAAAAAAAAATTAAATTCAATAAATTTAACAATTTTTATTAAAAAAAAATAAATAAAAAAATAAAATATATTAATAGAAATTATAAAAAATAATACTCCTCTTAAATAATAATATAAAATTAAATTATATTTAAAATAAAAAATTATATTTTTGACACCACAAATCAATGTTTTTCTTTAAACTATTTAAATAAATAAAATATTATTTTATAAATATTATAAAATTTTATATAAATAAATCTATTTTTAAAAATAATAAATTTAAAGGAATATAATGAATAATTAAAACTAAATAATCATTAATTTTGATTTCATAAATTTTATTAATTAAATTATTATTTATTCCATGACTACAATAAGAAAATAAATATAATCTATAAATACATCTTAAAAATATTGTAATAATTAAAATTAATAAAATATTTAAAGATCAATTTAATAAAACATTTGAAATTAAAAGTTCTCTTAATAAATTTAATGAAGGAGGAGAAGATATATTACAAACACAAAATATAAATCAAAATATTATTAATGAAGGTAAAAACATAATTATACCTTTATTAATTAATAAATTTCGTCTATGACTTCGTTCATATATTAAATTAACTATAAAAAATAAAGCCGAAGAACATAAACCATGACCAATTATTATTAAAAAAGATCCTATTAAACCAAAATTTGTTAATGATATTAAACCCATTAATATTATTCCTATATGAACAACTGAAGAATAAGCAACTAATACTTTTAAATCAAATTGTCGTAAACATAAACATCTTAAAATTATTATTCCTAATAACCTTAATAATAAAAATAAATAATTAAATTTTAAACAATAATTTAAAATAATATATATAAAACGAATAATTCCATATCCACCTAATTTCAACATAATTCCAGCCAAAATTATTGAACCTGAAACTGGAGCTTCTACATGAGCTTTAGGTAACCATATATGAAATATAAATACTGGTAATTTTACTAAAAAAGAAAAAAATATAAAAAAATATAAAATAATTTCATTGAAATTATTAAAATTTAAATTTAAATTCAATAAAATTAAATATCTTAAAGAATTAAATTCATAAAAAATATAAAAAATTAAAATTATTAATGGTAATGAAGAAAATAAAGTATATAATAATATAAATATACTAGCATTTAAACGTTCTGGCTGATACCCTCATCCTATAATTAAAATAAAAGTAGGAATCAACCTTATCTCAAAAAAAATATAAAAAATAAAATAATTTATTGAATAAAAACTTAAAATTAAAAACATTAATAATAATAAAAGATTAAAACTAAAAAATGATTTACTTTTAACATTTAAACTTACTATATATATTAAACAAATAATTAAAATTGATAACAAAATTAAAGAAAATCTTATTATATCTAATCCAAATCATTTATATAATAATATCCAAGAATAATTAAAATTAATAGAAATTATAAAAATTGGAATAATTATTAATAAATTTAAAAAAATAAAATATATCTTTATATTATTATGATTAAAAATAATATGAAAAATTAATATAATTAAAAAAGTTAAAAATTCTATCATAAAATTAAATTTATTAAATATATATTATTATTACCAAATGAACGAATTAATAAAATTAATAATCTTAATCCTAAAACTCCTTCACAAACTACAAAAATTAAATAATATATCATTAAATGTAAACTTTTAAAATAAAAAAAAAAAAAAAAAAATAACATTAATAATCTTAATATTATAAATTCAACTCTAATTAAAGTCATTAATAATTTATTATAAAAAAAAATAAATATAAAATTTGAAAATAAAAATATTAAAATAAAAAAATAAATATTTAAAAAAATTAACTATTAATTTAAATAAAATATTAATCTTGTAAATTAAAAATAAAATAATTTTTATAGTTATCAAAAAAATAATAAAATTATATCTTTAATCTCCAAAATTAAAATTTTAAATAAACTATTTTTTGATTTTATAATATATGATAAAATTTATTACTATATACATAATTTTTATATTATTAATATCATCCTCAATTAACTTAATAATTAATATAATTTCAGCTTATAATAAAAATTTACATCCAATAATTTTTGGATCAATATTATTAATAATATCAATTTTTTCATCCTTAAATATTAACATTTTTAATGACTCTCCTATATTTAGATTTATTATATTTTTAATTGTAATTGGAGGAATAATAATTTTATTTTTATATTTTATTAGATTTGTAAGAAATATAAAAATAATAATAAAATGAATTTATATAAAAATAATTCCTATTAAACTTTTATTAATAATTATATTAATTTTAATCATATTAATTTATAAAAATAATTTATTAAATTGATTTTATATATTTAATGAGACAAATAATTTATTTAATATTAACTTAAATGATTTAATAACAAACAATATTAACTGTATATATATATACTTGAATATAAAAATAATACCTACAATTATTATAATAATTTATTTATTTATATGTTTAACTTTAATTGTAAAAATATTTATTAATAAAAAAATATCAATTCGTAAAATAAATTAATTATATGAAAAAATCAATTATAAAAACAGATTTTAATTTATCTATTATTAATAATTCATTAATTAAATTACCAACTCCTTTAAATATTTCAATTTGATGAAATTTTGGATCACTTTTAGGATTATGTTTAATAACACAAATTATTTCAGGATTTTTTTTATCTATACATTATAATCCAAGAATCGAAATAGCTTTTAATAGAGTTATTCACATTGTTCAAGATGTAAATTACGGATGACTTATACGTTTAATTCATATAAATGGAGCATCAATATTTTTTATTTGTATATTTATCCATATTGGCCGAGGATTATACTACAATTCTTTTATTTTAAAAAAAACTTGATTAATTGGAGTAATAATTCTTTTAATTACTATGGGAACAGCATTTATAGGATATGTATTACCATGAGGTCAAATATCTTTTTGGGGAGCTACAGTAATTACAAATTTAGTTTCAGCTATTCCTTATATTGGTGATTCAATTGTAAAATGATTATGAGGAGGATTTTCAGTAAATAATGCTACACTTAACCGATTTTATTCAATTCACTTTATTTTACCTTTTGTAATTTTATTTATAGTAATTATACATCTAGTATTTTTACATGAAACTGGATCTACAAATCCATCTGGATTAAGAAGAAATTATTTTAAAATTCCTTTTAATCCATATTATTCTATTAAAGATATTTTAGGATTTATTATTATACTAATAATATTAATTTTAATCTGTACTTTAGACCCTTATATTTTAGGAGATCCAGAAAATTTTAATAAAGCCAATCCTATAATTACTCCAATTCACATTCAACCAGAATGATATTTTTTATTTGCATATGCAATTTTACGATGTATTCCTAATAAGTTAGGAGGAGTTATCGCATTATTGATATCAATTTTAATTTTAATAACTTTACCTTTTACATTTTCAAGAAAAATAAAAGGATCTCAATTTTATTGAATTAATAAATTTTTATTTTGAATTTTTTTATTTAATTTTTATTTATTAACTTGAGCTGGAGCTAAGCCAATTGAATATCCATTTGTTGAAATTAGAATTTTATCTTCATTAATTTATTTTTCATTTTTTATTATTTTAAATCCTTTAAAAAAATATTTTGATAAAATTATTTATAATAATTAATAAAATAATAATAATAATAATAATAATAAAATATTAAATTTAATATTTAAATTATAATTTAAATTATTTAACTATATTAAGTTTATGTTTTGAAAACATAAAAAAGAATTCTATTCTAATAATTTAAAAAATAAATATTAAAAACTTTACACCTATAATAAAAATTAAATAATTTAAACTAATAGGTAAATAACTTTTTCAAGTTAAATATATTAAATTATCATAACGAAATCGAGGGTAAGTTCCACGAACTCAAATTACAAAAAATAATAAAAATAAATATAATATTAAAAATATTAATCTAAAAATATTAAAACATAAAAAAAAAATTAAAAATATTAATATTATAAATATAATTATTCCATATTCAGCAATAAAAATTATAGCAAATCTTCCCCTTAAATATTCAGTATTAAATCCAGAAACTAACTCTGACTCACCTTCAGCAAAATCAAATGGAGTTCGATTTAATTCAGCTAATAATCTTACAAATAAAATTAAAGCTAAAGGAAAATTTATAAAAATAAATAAAGAAAATTTTTGAAATAATATAAATTTATAAATATTAAAACTTTCAATTAAAAAAATTAAAGATAATATAATCAAGATTATTCTAACTTCATAAGAAATTGTTTGAACAATTCTTCGCATTCTTCCAATTAAAGAATATATTGAGTTAGAAGATCATCCCGCAATTATTATTCTATAAACCCCCAACCTAAGCAAACATAAAATTATTAATATTAAAAAATCATTATTTATAATTAAAGAAAAATAAGGTATATGCTGTCATAATATTATTATAATTAACATTCTTATAAAAGGACTAAATAAATATAAATTATAATTTGATTTTAACAAAAAATAAAATTCTTTTGTAAATAATTTAATAGCATCTCTAAAAGGTTGTAATAAACCTATAAATCCAACTTTATTAGGACCTTTTCGAATATGAATATAACTTAAAATTTTTCGTTCTAATAAAGTTAAAAAAGCTACAGAAACTAAAACTATAATAATTATAATTAAACTAATAATAAAAGAATGAAAAATTAAAATTATTACTTATGATTCTAAAAATCATTTATTTAAATTCTAAATTTAATATACTAATATATTAAAGTAATAAAAATATTAAAATTATTAATTTTAAATAAATAATTTAAAATATTAAGTCCTTTCGTACAAAAATATTTAAAGTTTATATAGATAGAATCCGATCTGGCTCACGCCGATCTAAACTCAAATCATGTAAGATTTTAAAAGTCGAACAGACTTAATAATTTTAATTTCTACATTAAAAATTTATCTTAATTCAACATCGAGGTCATAAAAATTTTTATCAATAAGGTCTTTCAAAAAATATTATGCTGTTATCCCTAAGGTAATTTATTTTTGATTTTTTAATAAAAGATAAATTATTCAAATAATTTGTTTTTAAAATAAAAATTTTATTAAATTTTTTAATTTCCCCAATTAAATTAATATAATCAAAAAATTATATAATTTAAATTATTAATTGAAATATTAAATAAAATTCTATAGGGTCTTCTCGTCTAATATAAAAATTTAAGAATTTTTACTTAAAATTAAGTTCAAAAATTTAATTTGAGACAGTTATTATTTCATTCAATCATTCATTCCAGACCTTAATAAAAAGACAAATGATTATGCTACCTTTGTACAGTCACAATACTGCAGCTATTTAAATTTTATTCATTGAGCAGATTAGATTTTTTATTATAATCAAAAAACCATGTTTTTAATAAACAGGCGAATAATTTTTTGCCTAATTCCTTAAATTAAATTATAAATTTTAATTTATTTAATTAATTTTTTTTACTAATTTTATCATTATAAATAAATTTTAATAATTTAAATTTATTATTTTATAATTTTTTAAATAAATTTTAAATTTTAATTAAATTAAACATTTTAATTATTAAATATTATTTATTAATAAAAATTTTTAATTCTATAAAAATAAATTTTTAAAAAATATATTAAAATAAATTTTAAGTTAATTCCTAAAATTTTTAAATTAATTTTAATGTTTAAATATTTAAAAATTTAAACAATTATAAATACTAATTATATATATATATATATATATATATATATATGTATATATATATATTAATAATAAAATTAATTTTAATTAAATTAATTTATAAAATAACTAGATATTAAATTATGAAAATATATTATTTCTAACTAAAAATTATTAATAATAATTAAATATTAATTAAAATTTTTAATTAAATTAATTTATTTCGAGAATTTATATTTTAAATAAATTATTTAATAAACCCTGATACAAAAGGTAAAATTAATTTAATTTTAATATTAAAAATTTTTAATTTTTCTTTCACAATACTAAAATTATAAAAATAATTCTTTTTTCTAAATTATATACTTAAAGATTAAAAATTTTATTAATATTTTAAATAAAATAATAAATTAAAATAAAAAAAAATTTAAATTATAAATTTTAAATTATAATAAATAAAATTTATTAAATTTTATGAAAATAATTATATTTTACAAGAATAATTTATCTAATAACTTTTATTAGCAAAATAAATATTATAAATTTAACTACATTCCTAAATATTTATATTTAAATTTATATTTATATTAAAAAATTTAAACTATATTATTGGAAATAAAATGTACTTTTTATACTATATAAATATTAAAAATATCTAAATTTACTTTCCAGTAAATTTACTTTGTTACGACTTATTTTATATATTAATAAAAGCGACGGGCAATTTGTACATATTTTAAAACTTATTCAAGATAATTAATTTATTAAATTTACTATTAAATCCTACTTTAATTAAATTTTTAAATTTAAAATTTTTAATTAAAAAGCAACTCAAAAAACCTTTTAAAAACTACATATTGATCTGAAATATAATTAATAAAATTTTTTAAAAATATTATAATTAAATTTTTTTATAACGAACATACATAAATATAAATTATAAAAGTCTGTCTTTTCGTGGATCATCAAATTAATCTTCAAGTTTCTCTAATCAGATTAAAATACCGCCAATAATTTTAATTTTAAAAATAAATTTACTAATTTATTAAAAATTTTAAATTTTAATAGTAGGGTATCTAATCCTAGTTTATTTTAAAATTTTATTAATTTCTTTAATAATTAATATTTATAATAAAAAATATAATTTAATTTTATCTTAAAATTATAAAATTTTATTAAATTAACATTAAAGTTAATAATTAATAAAAATAATTAATTTATATCTTTAGTATAACCGCTATTGCTGGCACTAAATTTATAAATATTAAATTAATTTATATTTAATAAATTACTAAAATAAATAATTTTATTTATTAAATATTTAAAGTTTTTTAAACAATTTTTATAAAAATTTATATATAAATTTCTTTTATTTTAAAAGATAATTAAATAAAATATATTAATTAATTAAAATAACTAAAATAATTATATAATTTTAATATAAATTATTAATCTTTTTTTTGTAAAAAAAAAATTTTTCTTAAACTAAAATTATTAAAATGGATTACATAATCAAAATTTCAAATCGAAATTGAACCTAAATTTTAGTTCATTTTATAAATAAATGTTAATTTTCAACTTTAAATCATTTTAAAGCTCCTTCTTTTCATTCCAAAAATAAACCAATTAATAAAATTAAAAAAATTAAAATAAAATTAAAATTTAATATAAAAATATAAATTGAATAACTTTTAATTATAGGTAAAATTAAAGAAATCTCAACATCAAAAATTAAAAAAATTATTGCAATTAAATAAAAACTTAAAGAAAAAGGAATTCGACTTTTTGAAATTGAATCAAAACCACATTCAAAAGAAGATAATTTTTCTCGATTTTTAAAAGATTTTTTTGATAAAATTAATATTGCTATAATTATAATTATTAAAATTACCATTGAAAAAATTATAAATAAAATAAATAAAATTATATTAAAAAATAATAAATATATTTTTGAATTATGAATCCAATGACTTAAACTTAGTCTATTTTTAATAAAAAAATATGTTATTTTTTTTTTTTTTTTTTATATATATATATATATAATATATATATGTTTTAAACTTAAATTTTAAAAAAGGGGTACCCTTTTTATTAAATTTTTATTTTAATATATTAATTTATTATTATATTATATAAATATTTAATATATATATATATATTTAATATTATTAATAAATAAATATTTAATATATTAATAATTATATAATAATAAATATATAAATATTTTATATATTTATAATTATTTAATTATTATGAATATACTCTATTTTTATAATAATTAAAAAATAATTATTAATTATATTAAAATTTTAATTTATATATAAATTAAAATTGTTAAATAAATAAATTTTATTAATAATTAAATTAGTATATATATATAAATAATTTATATATAAATCGCGTACTAACTTTCAAAAATCGGGGTTTTTGTTTCAAAAATCGGGGTTTTTGTTTCAAAAATCGGGGTTTTTGTTTCAAAAATCGGGGTTTTTGTATATATATATATATATATATATATATATATATATATATATATATATAATTTTAATTATTTATTATTATTATTATTTTATTAAATTTAATAATTTATTTTTTATAGCTTTTTAACATAATTTATTAAAAATATAATCATAATCATATAAATTAATAATTATATAAAATTAAAATTTATAATAAAAATTATATTCTAAGCTTTGAAGGCTAAAAGTTTTAATAACTTAAAATTTTTAAAAAATTTCATAAATTATTAATATAGAAAATATAAATCAATTTAATAAAAAATTATTATTTATATAATTTTTAAAATTTAAAAATTTAAAATTTATTTTTATAGAATAAAAATTTATTATTAAACTATAAAATATAATACGAATATAAAAAAATATTGAAACTAAAGAATTAAAAATTATTATTAAAATTATAAAAAAAAGTAAATTTTTTCTTATTAAATCAATAGAAATTCATTTTATTAAAAACCCAAATATTGGGGGAATTCTTCTTAAAGATAACAATAATATTATTATTAAAAAATAAACATATTTATTATTAAACTTTAAAATTCTTAATTGATTTAAATTTAAAAAATTTATTTTATAAAATATAAAAATTAAATTAATTGAAATAATTAAATAAATAAAAAAATAATTTAAAAAAACTAATTCATTTAAATATCTTAATATTATTATTCAAGAAATTTGAACTATAGAAGAATAAGCTAAAATTAATTTTATATTAATTTGATTTAAACCTAAAATTCTAATAATAAATATAAAAAATAAAATTATTAAGACATTAAAAAAAAATAAATATTTATTATTAAATCTGACTAATATTATAAAGATAAATATTGGAATAATTTTTTGAATAGTAGATATAAACAATAAATTTAATCAATTCAAATTTATTATAATTTTTAAATACCAAATATAAAAAGGAGGAATACCAAGTTTTGTTAATATAGCTAAATTTATTAAAAAAATAAAAAAAAATATTATATTTATATAATTTATTAACAATGAAGAAAATAAAAAAATATAAGAATTAAATGTTTGTAATAAAAAATAATTTATTAATAATTCATTTTTTAAGTTTTTATCAAAAATCATTATTATAATAAAACTAATTAAATTAATTTCCATGATTATTCAATTAGTAATTCAAGTATTTGATAAAAAAATTATAAAATTAGAAATTAATATTATTGGAAAAAATAAAATATAAATATAATAATTTATATATATATATATATAATAATTTTAATTATTACTAAAAACTTCAAAAATTTTTGTGCATAATACAAATATATATATATATATATATATATATATATATATATATATTAAATTATAAATAATAAATATTATATTATAATGTTTTAAAATAAAGAATATTATAGTAACAAGATACAAAATATCTATAAATAAATTTACAATTTATTACTTTAATCAGACATATTACTAAAATTTTAAAATAATTATTTAATTATATAAAATAATTATATATATATATATATATATATATATATATTAATAATTATTTACTATGAATATTAAATTTAAATACTTTTGGAATTTCATAAAAAGTATGATTATTTAATGGAAAAGTTATTAATCATTCAATTGAACTATTATTATTATTTATAAAAATTAAAACTCGTCGAGAAACAATTGATTCTCATAAAATAAAAAAAAAATAAAATGTTCTTAATAATGTTACTAAAGAACCAATCGAAGAAATTATATTTCAACATAAATAAGAATCTGGATAATCTGAGTATCGTCGAGGCATTCCTCTTAATCCTAAGAAATGTTGGGGAAAAAAAGTTATATTAACCCCAAAAAATATTAAAAAGAATTGAATTTTTAATCAATATTGATTTATTGTTAAACCAGTAAATAATGGATATCAATAAATAAATCTACCAAAAATTGCAAAAACTGCTCCCATAGATAAAACATAATGAAAATGAGCTACAACATAATATGTATCATGTAAAACAATATCAATTGAAGAATTTGATAAAATAATTCCTGTTAAACCCCCAATAGTAAATAAAAAAATAAATCCTAAAAGTCATAAATTAACTACAGAAAATTTAATTTTTATACCATTTATAGTTGCTAATCACCTAAAAATTTTAATACCAGTAGGTACAGCAATAATTATAGTAGCTGAAGTAAAATAAGCCCGCGTATCAACATCCATTCCTACTGTAAATATATGATGAGCTCAAACAATAAACCCTAATAAACCAATAGAAATTATTGCATAAATTATTCCTATTCTTCCAAAGGTTTCTTTTTTTTTTCTTTCATTACAAATTATATGGGAAATTAAACCAAATCCAGGTAAAATTAAAATATAAACTTCAGGATGCCCAAAAAATCAAAATAGATGCTGATATAAAATAGGGTCACCACCCCCAGAAGGGTCAAAAAATGAAGTATTTAAATTTCGATCAAATAATAATATAGTAATTGCACCTGCTAATACTGGTAAAGACAATAATAATAAAATTGCTGTTAATAATATAGCTCAAGAAAATAAAGAAATTAATTCAATTTTATAAATTTTTATATTTAAAATTGTAGTAATAAAATTAATTGAACCTATAATTGAAGAAACCCCAGCAATATGTAAAGAAAAAATTGATAAATCTACAGAAGGACCCCTATGAGATAAATTTGAAGATAATGGAGGATACACAGTTCAACCTGTTCCTGTACCTGTACCAATAAATATTCTTGATAATAATAATATTAATCTTGGCGGTAATAATCAAAATCTTATATTATTTATACGAGGAAAAGCTATATCAGGACTTCCTAATATTAATGGAATTAAATAATTACCAAAACCTCCTATTATTACAGGTATAACAAAAAAGAAAATTATTAAAAAAGCATGTCTAGTAACAATAGAATTATAAATTTGATCATTACCAATTAATGAACCAGGATTACCTAATTCTAAACGAATAATTATTCTTATTGATAAACCTACAATTCCTGCCCATATTCCAAAAATAAAATACAAAATACCAATATATTTATGATTTGTTGAAAAAAATCAAAATTTCATA